AAATTTTAATAATTTGCAATAATACAATAACAACAAATTTATAACATTATTGCTATATTTTGACAAAATATATCTAGTTCTCGGGATTTTCCTGTTTCCGGGGGGTTTGCAGGAGTCTTAGCTATCTCAGGAGAACTGGGGGGGGGGGGGGTTTACGCTTAGAAACGAAGAGTAAAAAAGTGAGTTTATTAGAAACTCATCGAGAAAAATTTGAGCCTTATGCTCTTGAAAACTCTTATGTAAATCTTATAGCTGCGACCGAAATAGATTATTTTTATATGTCTTTATCCCGAGAGCTAGTTCCACCTTGTCCGGCGTCGACGCTCTGCACTGCTGAAATGTAAAGTGAATTGAAAAAAAAAAAAGAAACCCGTAGCCCATTAGAAAGAACGCCCGGCATGGGGAGTGATTATAGTATATATGTGTATAGACATTAAGAGATGGACAAAAGTGCAGATTTTGAGCGACTACCTAGAAATGGACCTGAAGCTAGGCAGTATAGCCAGGAAACGTGTCACGGGGCGGTGAATCTTCAATTCAAGCCCCTCACCTTCATTGGGTATTTTTACCTTGGCAAGGAAAGTCCGTTGGTGTTTACAATTTCTTGTACGATATTCCATAAATTATTTAAAATAACCATATTTGTTCTATTAATTTATTGTTGTTTTATCCTGAATGGTCTTTTTTCATAATTATTTCTCCTTGATTGGTTAAGTTAATTAATGGTGATTATACATATGTATTTAAATAATCATATTTGAAATAACAAGATATCTAGGGCATTATATGAAGGGGCACATAAAAAAAAAAAAAAAAAATGGGGGGGGTAGCTCGTGCGGAAAACGATATTTTAAAGCGGCGGGGTTGTTAGTGGTATTCAGAGGGTAGTTTAATTTAGAATTCTAGCTTTGGGAGCTAGGGGTGGGAGTTAAAATCTCCTCTCTCTGAAAGTTGATACTGGGGGCAGTATCCGGCTCAGGCGTGAAGCACTAGGGAGGAATTTAGCCCCCGGCCTCCGGCTTACAAGGCCGGCGCTCTATACTGAGCTACTAGGGCAGTTTCATGCAAGGGCCTTATTTTCAGTTATTCCTGCAAGGGGGAATAAGACCAGGAATAGGGAGAAATATAATACTGATGCCACTTGTCCGATAATAATAAAGGGGTGTTCTACAGGTACCCCTCCAATTCATGTGAGAACTAGTATGTCTGCAACGAGCACTCAGAATAATATTTGGGTGAGAGGGCGGAATGTTAGGCCTCGTTGTTTAGAAGTGTGTAAGAAAGGAACAACTATAAGGACAAGAATAGAGAATAGGAGGGCAAGAACTCCGCCTAGTTTATTAGGAATAGAGCGGAGAATAGCGTAGGCAAATAAGAAATACCACTCCGGTTTAACATGAGGGGGAGTTACGATGGGGTTGGCAGGGGTAAAATTATCTGGGTCTCCAAGTAGGTTGGGTGCGAAGAGGGCGAGGGCGGTGAGGCCGAGGAGTATTACGGCAAAGCCAAGGAGGTCTTTGTAGGTGAAATAGGGATGAAACGGGATTTTGTCTGCATTTGAGTTAATTCCTGTGGGGTTATTTGAGCCCGTCTCATGAAGAAAAAGCAGGTGGAGTATTGTAAAAGCAGCAACAACAAAGGGGAACAAGAAGTGAAATGCAAAAAATCGAGTCAGTGTAGCGTTGTCTACAGAAAAGCCTCCTCAAATTCATTGTACTAGGGCGTCCCCTACGTAAGGAACAGTAGATATTAAGTTTGTAATTACGGTGGCCCCTCAGAATGACATTTGTCCTCATGGGAGGACGTAGCCTACAAAAGAGGTCATTATTACTAAGAGGAAAAGAACAACTCCGATATTTCATGTCTCTACAAAAAGGTAGGAGCCATAATAAAGGCCTCGGGCGATATGTATATAAAGGCAAATAAAGAAGAAAGAGGCACCGTTGGCGTGTATATTCCGGATAAGTCATCCGTAATTTACATCACGACAGATATGTACGACGGAGGAGAAAGCTGTCTCAATGTCGGAGGTGTAGTGTATGGCTAAGAATAGTCCTGTCAGAAGTTGAGTAATTAAGCAAAGGCCTAGGAGTGAGCCGAAGTTTCATCATACTGAGATATTGGAGGGGGCGGGGAGATCGACTAATGCACTATTAGCAATTTTTAGGATTGGATGGGTTTTCCGAAGGCTGGCCATTAAGGTTCTTGTAGTTGAATAACAACGGTGGTTTTTCATATCATTAGTCCTGGTTAAAATCCGGGCAGGAATTATGGCATATATTATATTGACTCTTTTAGTAGGGATAGTCCTTGGTGTTATTTCAGTGGCTTCAAACCCCTCTCCGTATTTCGCTGCTTTAGGATTAGTCTTAGTAGCAGGCGTGGGATGTGTGGTGTTAATAGGGCATGGAGGGTCTTTTTTGTCTCTTGTGCTCTTCTTAATTTATCTTGGTGGGATGCTTGTCGTATTTGCTTATTGCGCAGCTTTAGCTGCGGAGCCATACCCGGAAGCGTGAGGAGAGTGGTCAGTATTAGGGTCTGTGTTAGGTTATTTATTATTGGTACTTGGTGCAGGTTCTTGATTTTGAGGCGGGTGATATGAGGGGATATGAGTGCCTGTGGATGAATTAATTGAATTTTCTGTCGTAGCTGCAGATTCGGGCGGTGTGGCTTTAATATATTCTTTAGGTGGCGGTCTCCTTGTAGTGAGTGCCTGGGTTCTTTTATTAACGCTTCTAGTGGTGTTAGAATTAACTCGGGGCCTGGCCCGGGGAGCGTTGCGTGCCGTTAGGCAGCTGAGATAAGAGTTACTAAGACCAGGGTTATCAAGAAGAGAGTTAGGTAGGTCTTGATTAATCCTTGCTGCATATTACTTGTTGCAGCGGCTAAGGGGGTAGTAGCGTTAGCAATAGCTTTGGGGCCCGTTTTTTCTAATCATGTTTGGTCTACTATTTGACTGGCAATTTTTTGTCCGAGGAGGAGGCTAAGTTGTGGGGCTTGACGGTGAATAATTGCTGGAACAAAACCTAGGGAGGTGGAGAAGTGATGAGGGGCTCGTGAAGGTATAATTTTCATTTGTTTACTTGTTAGAGTGGCCAGTTCAAGCGCGGTTAATAGTCCAAGGATTGAGACACCAAGAGCTGCAAGTTTTAATTCTGTGGGCATTGTTAAAACAGGTGTTTTAAAAAGGTTAATGTTTAGTATTACTAGCAGGCCTCCAAAAATACTGCCTCACGCTAGGCGTTTGAGGGGATTGATCACTGCTGAGTTGTTTTCATTAATAGGGGAAAGAGGTAAAAAGCGGGGTGTGCCTATAGTGACAAAGAAAATAACTCGGAGGCTGTAAATAGCAGTAAAGGAGGTGGCAATAAGTGTTAGGGTAAGGGCTCAGGCGTTTACGTGAGATGTGTTTAGTGCCTCAATGATTGCATCTTTGGAGAAGAAGCCTGCTAGGAAAGGAGTTCCTGTTAGGGCTAGGCTTCCTACGGTGAGGCAGGAGGAGGTAAAGGGGGCTAAATGATGGAGGCCTCCCATTTTTCGGATGTCTTGTTCATCATTTAGGCTGTGGATTACTGAGCCTGAGCATAAGAATAGTATGGCTTTGAAGAATGCGTGGGTACAAATGTGTAGGAAGGCTAATTGTGGTTGGTTTAAGCCAATAGTCACTATTATTAAGCCCAGTTGACTAGAAGTTGAGAAAGCAACAATTTTTTTAATATCATTTTGGGTTAGAGCGCAGGTGGCAGTAAATATAGTGGTTAAAGCCCCGAGGCAGAGGCAGAGAGAAAGGGCTGTTTGGTTATTCTCTATAAGGGGGCTTAATCGAATAAGTAGAAAGATTCCTGCTACGACTATTGTGCTAGAATGAAGTAGGGCAGATACTGGTGTAGGGCCCTCTATTGCCGCTGGAAGTCAGGGGTGAAGGCCAAATTGAGCAGACTTGCCAGTTGCAGCTAAGATTAATCCAAGAAGGGGGAGAGTCATATCGAGGCCTTTGCTTAAAATAAATATTTGTTGAATATCTCAGCTGTTGACGTTAGTAGCTAGTCAGGCTATGCCTAGGATTAGTCCGATATCTCCAACTCGGTTATAGAGGACAGCCTGAAGAGCAGCAGTATTTGCGTCTGCCCGGCCGTGTCACCACCCAATTAGTAAAAAAGACATAATTCCTACACCTTCTCAGCCAATAAATAACTGAAACAGGTTATTAGCAGAGACTAAGATGAGTATTGCTACGAGGAAAGTTAGAAGATACTTAAAAAATCGGTTAATGAGGGGGTCAGAATGTATATATCATGTAGCAAATTCTAAGATAGACCAAGTAACATAGAGAGCAATTGGGATAAAAATGATGGAGTAGTGATCAAATTTAAAGCTCAAAGTGATGTCTAAAGTAGTTGTGACTATTCAGGTTCATGACGAGGTTACAGCTTCTATTCCTGTGCTAAGAAAAAGAGAGAGTGGGGCCAGGCTAATTAGGAAAGCGGATTTGACAGCTGTCTTTGCATGGGAGGATGCTCAGTCGTTGTTTAGTGGCAGGGATGTAAAAGTTACTAGAAGGGGGTATAGAAGGACAGCGAATATTAATAAGAGGCTTGAAGTGTATATTAAAGTTGTAGGGTGCATAGCTGCTACTTGGAGTTGCACCAAGAGTTTTTGGTTCCTAAGACCAACGGATGAGCTATTATCCTTTAGGAGCTTCGAGGGAGCCTTGGGGTCTAACCAAGGGGGTGATAGTTAGCAGTCTTCATTGCCGTCGGGCCTCTCTCGGTGGATTAGAGGGGTTTAACCTCTATTTTTAGAATCACAATCTAATGTCTTAATTAAACTAAATCTACAGGCAAATCAGCCTCATAGTAGGGCGGGTTTAAGAATAATAAGTAAGAGGGGGATCAGATGAAGGGCTATTAATAGATGTTCTCGTGTATAGGAGGGAGGGAGGGCAAGTATATGTTGAGGCAAGGGCCCCCGTTGGCTTATAAGGAACATATAGAGAGAATAGGCAGCTGTGATTAAAGTCCCGACTCCTGTGAGAATTAAAGTTCATGCAGATCAGTTGAATAGTGAAGTAAGAATCATTAATTCTCCTATTAAATTGGGGAGAGGAGGGAGGGCAAGGTTAGCTAAACTAGCAATAAATCATCATGTGGTTATGAGGGGCAGGGCAATTTGGAGTCCTCGGGCTAAGAGCATTGTCCGGCTGTGAGTTCGTTCATAATTAGTATTAGCGAGACAGAATAGGGCTGAGGAAGCTAGACCATGAGCGATTATTAGGATTAAAGCTCCTGTAAATCCTCAGGGGGTTTGAATTAAAATACCTCCCGCTACAAGACCCATGTGGCTTACAGAGGAGTAGGCAATTAGGGATTTCAGATCAGTTTGACGCAAACAGATTGAGCCTGTCATGATTACACCTCAAAGGGCGAGAACAATGAATGGGTAAACTATTTCTTTGGAGAGAGGGTCAAGGATAATCATTAATCGTATCATGCCGTATCCGCCTAGCTTCAGTAAAACGGCAGCAAGAACTATTGAGCCTGCAACGGGTGCTTCTACATGAGCTTTAGGGAGCCAGAGATGTATTCCGTAGAGAGGCATTTTAACTAAAAAAGCGATTATGCACGCAGCTCATCAAATTTTACTACCGAAGGGCATTAATAGTAAGGGCTTAGTGTATGGGATGATTAGCAATGAAAGAGTGCCTGTGCTATTTTGGAGCATAAGAAGCGCAACTAAAAGAGGGAGGGACCCTGCCAAGGTGTAAAATAAAAAGTAAGTGCCTGCGTTAAGGCGTTCTGTTTGATTTCCTCAGCGGGTAATTACTAAAAGAGTGGGGATTAAAGTGGCTTCAAATATAACATAAAATATAATCATTTCTGTAGCACCAAAGGCTAGAATAAGAAAAAGTTGGAGGGTAGTAAGAAGAGTGATGTATATACGTTGGCGGTTTATAGGTTCTGAGGAGAGATGGTTTTGGCTTGCAAGGAGTATTAGTGGGAGAAGTCAACAGGAGAGCACAAGCAGAGGTGTTGATAACGGGTCTGTGCCGATGTAGGAGTTAAGGGCGGTTCATCCGGTGTCTGTGGTGTTATTCAGTCAGGAGATACTGGCCAGGGCAATCAATATGCTTTGGGTAAGGGCGGTGGGTCACAGTCATTTACTTGATGTCAACCAGGTTGTGGGGAGAAGGAATAAAGTAGGGATAAGAATTTTTAGCATTGTAGAAGATTTAGGGCTTGTATGTGATCTGTCCCGTGTGTTCGGGCGGTAGCTACAAGAAGAGCTAGTCCGGCACTTGCTTCACAAGCGGAGAAAGCAAGTATTAGTATGGGGGCGGTTGAGCAGCCGGTAGCATCTAGTTGTAAGGATCAGAGGGAGAGTGCAATAAATAGGGCAAGTATTATGGCTTCTAAACAGAGAAGGGCAGAGAGGAGGTGAGTTCGATGAAACGCTAAGCCTATTAAACCCAATAGAAAGGCTGAGGAAATTGTAAAGTGAGTGGGGGTCATTAGGCGATTGTGGACTTTAACCACAGACTCTTGAGCCGAAATCAAGTATTTTACTTAGACTAATCACCTATTCAGCTCATTCTAGGCCCCCTTGGAGTCATTCATAAATGAGGCCGAGTGTTAATAAGGCTAGAACAGAAGTTGCTCATGCAAATGTTAGGGCGGGGTTACTTAGTTGATCGCCCCAAGGAAGAGGAAGAAGAAGGGCAATTTCTAAATCAAAGAGAAGGAATAGGATGGCGATTAGGAAGAATCGTAAGGAAAAAGGGAGACGGGCGCTTCCTAAGGGGTCAAATCCGCACTCGTAAGGAGACAATTTTTCGTAATCAGGGCTCAGTTGAGGCAGTCAGAAGGAGACCAGGATAAGAATAAGAGACAAGGCTGAGGCAATTAAGATTACTGTTGAAATTAAATTCATTATCTTTCCTTGGACTTTAACCAAGACCATGTGGTTGGAAGCCACTTATACTTGTTAGTACTAGAAAGATTATGAGCCTCATCAATAGATTGAGATATATAAGAAGAGTCAAACAACATCTACAAAGTGTCAGTATCATGCTGCTGCCTCAAAGCCGAAGTGGTGTTCAGATGTAAAATGGTAGCGAATTTGACGGAGTAAACAGACAGCTAAGAATGTGGAGCCGATGATTACGTGAAGACCATGAAAGCCAGTGGCAACAAAGAAGGTTGAGCCATAAACTCCGTCAGCAATTGTGAAAGGTGCTTCGTAGTACTCTATTCCTTGAAGGAAAGTGAAATAGAATCCTAGGAGAATAGTAAGAGTGAGGGAGTGGATTGCTTGCTTTCGTTCCCCTTCTATAATGCTATGGTGGGCTCAGGTTACGGTAACCCCAGAGGCTAAAAGAACTGCAGTATTTAGTAGGGGGACTTCAAATGGGTCAAGTGTAGTGATGCCCGTAGGGGGTCAGCAGCCTCCTAATTCAGGGGTAGGTGCGAGGCTTGCATGATAAAAGGCTCAGAAAAAGCCTAAAAAGAAGAAGACTTCTGATGTAATAAATAAAATTATACCGTATCGGAGCCCTTTTTGGACTGGCGGAGTGTGGTGGCCCTGAAAGGTCCCTTCTCGGATAATGTCTCGTCATCATTGGTATATTGTTAATAAAAGAAGTACTGTTCCTAAGGCTATTAGGGTTGTTGAGTGAAAGTGGAACCATACGGCAAGGCCAGATGTCATTAAAAGTGCAGCTACTGCGCCTGTTAGGGGTCAAGGGCTGGGGTCTACTATGTGGTATGCATGAGCTTGGTGGGTCATTAAACGTTTTCTTGTAAATAAAGGCTTAGTAGAAGAATAAATACGTAGGCTTGGATTATCGCAACGGCTACTTCAAGTATAGTAAGTAGCAGAAGAAGGACTGCCGAGAGAATAGCGACTGTAGGTATTATAGGCATAAGGACGAATACTGCTGAGGAAATTAGATGAATTAGTAAATGTCCTGCTGTGAGATTGGCTGTAAGTCGAACGCCTAAAGCAAGAGGGCGGATAAATAGGCTAATTGTTTCGATAATAATTAGGACAGGGATTAGGGCTGTGGGGGTGCCTTCTGGGAGGAAGTGGCCGAGTGCGTGAGTTGGTTGATTTCGCATTCCAATAAGAACAGTTGCTAATCAGAGGGGTACAGCTAATCCTAAATTAAGAGAAAGTTGTGTTGTAGGGGTGAAGATATAGGGTAATAGGCCTAACATGTTTAGGGTAAGTAAAAACATTATTAGTGAAGCAAGAAGTGGGGCTCATTTGTGTCCTCCTACATTTAAAGGAAGAAAGAGCTGGTTAGTAAAGCGAGCAATAAATCACCCTTGAAGTGATACGACTCGATTGCTTAATCATCGGGAAGTGGGTGTAGGGATAAGTAGTCAGGGCAGGGCTAAAGCTATTAAAATTATAGGGATTCCAAGGAATGAAGGGCTAGAAAATTGGTCAAAAAGGCTTAGTGTCATGGTCAGTTTCAGGGGGAGGTTTTAGGAGTTGTTATGCTTTGGGGAGAAGGCTCATTGGGGAAAGTGTGTGCTATTACTTTTGGGGGAAGAATAGTTAAAAAAATTGCTCATGTAAACATGAAGATTATAAATCAAGGGGCGGGGTTTAACTGGGGCATTTCATTAAGGGTGGTTGGGAGTCACCTACTTCCAGCTTAAAAGGCTGGTGCTTGACCCGTATTAGCTTCTTAGTGAGGCGTCTTCAAGTATTAAAGATGATCAAGATTCAAAGTGTTCTAGAGGAACTGCTTCAACTACAATAGGCATGAAGCTATGGTTTGCACCACAAATTTCTGAACATTGTCCGTAGAAAACTCCGGGGCGGGAGGTAATAAAGGCTGTTTGATTTAGACGTCCGGGTACTGCGTCTATTTTAATTCCTAGGGCGGGAACTGCTCATGAGTGAAGAACATCTTCTGCTGAAATTAGGATTCGGATAGGGGATTCAACTGGTACAACCATGCGATGGTCGGCTTCTAGTAGTCGGAATTGACCTGGGGCTAAATCTTGTGTGGGGATTATGTAAGAATCAAAGCCGAGGTCTTCATAGTCAGTATATTCGTAACTTCAATATCATTGGTGGCCCATTGCTTTAATGGTGAGATGGGGGTCGTTGATTTCGTCCATAAGATAAAGAATTCGTAATGATGGGAGTGCGATTAGGATAAGAATAACAGCTGGGAGGACTGTTCAGATAATTTCAATTTCTTGAGAATCTAGAATATACTTATTGGTTAATTTAGTGGAGACTATTGCGACAATAATGTAAAGTACAAGAGTACTAATTAAAAATACAATTATTAGGGCGTGATCATGGAAGTGTAGTAACTCTTCTATTACGGGTGATGCCGCGTCTTGGAATCCTAGTTGTGAGGGGTGTGCCATACTAGCTTTCGCTAAGGCTACGCGGGGGTTTAACCCACAATTCTGCCTTGACAAGGCAGTGTGATATTTCACCAGTAGCCCATAAAGAAAGTGACAGAGTGGTCATGTGATTGGCTTGAAACCAGTAGATGGGGGTTCAATTCCCTCCTTTCTCGGTTAGCGGGTTTGGATTTGGACAAATGCGGGCTCCTCAAATGTATGGTAGGGAGGGGGACACCCGTGGAGTCACTCTACGTTAGTTATAGTTAATTCAACTGCTATTACTTCCCGTTTGGCGGCGAAAGCTTCTCATAGAATAAACAGGAATATGATTACAGCCATTAATGAGATTAAAGAGCCGATAGAGGAGACTGTGTTTCATAGTGTATAGGCGTCAGGGTAGTCTGAGTACCGTCGTGGCATTCCTGCGAGTCCAAGGAAATGTTGGGGGAAGAATGTAAGATTTACGCCTACGAACATTACTCCAAAATGGATTTTTGTTCAAGTGTCGTGAAGTGTGTAGCCTGTAAATAGTGGGAATCAGTGGACGAAGGCAGCTATAATAGCAAATACAGCTCCTATAGATAAGACGTAGTGGAAGTGGGCTACTACGTAGTATGTGTCGTGGAGTACGATGTCTAAAGAGGAATTAGCTAGGACAATACCCGTTAGGCCTCCGACAGTGAAGAGGAAAATAAAACCTAGGGCTCAAAGTAGGGGCGTTTCTCATTTAATTGAGCCCCCGTGCAGAGTTGCTAATCAGCTAAAGACTTTAACGCCTGTTGGGATGGCAATAATCATAGTTGCAGATGTAAAGTAAGCACGTGTGTCTACGTCTATTCCAACGGTAAACATGTGGTGGGCTCAGACAATAAAGCCAAGAAGGCCGATAGCCATCATAGCTCATACTATACCTATATATCCAAAGGGTTCTTTTTTACCAGAGTAGTATGCTACAATATGGGAGATCATACCGAATCCGGGTAAAATAAGAATATAGACTTCAGGGTGACCGAAGAATCAGAATAAGTGTTGGTATAGAATAGGATCACCTCCTCCCGCTGGGTCAAAGAAGGAAGTGTTAAGATTACGGTCAGTCAGGAGTATCGTAATACCAGCTGCTAGGACAGGGAGAGACAGTAGTAGAAGGACAGCTGTAATTAGAACTGCTCATACAAAGAGGGGTGTTTGGTATTGTGAGATTGCTGGGGGCTTCATATTAATGATTGTGGTAATAAAATTAATTGCTCCGAGAATTGATGAAATTCCTGCTAGATGAAGGGAGAAAATAGTGAGATCAACCGAGGCTCCGGCGTGGGCGAGATTGCCTGCTAGAGGAGGGTATACGGTTCAGCCTGTTCCGGCCCCGGCTTCTACACCGGAAGATGCTAAAAGGAGTAGGAAGGATGGTGGCAGAAGTCAGAAACTTATGTTATTTATCCGAGGGAAGGCCATATCCGGAGCACCGATCATTAGGGGGATGAGTCAGTTTCCAAAGCCTCCAATTATTAGTGGTATTACTATAAAGAAAATTATTACGAAAGCGTGTGCTGTAACGATTACATTATAAATTTGATCGTCACCAAGGAGTGCGCCAGGTTGACTCAGCTCTGCTCGAATGAGCAGGCTTAGGGCTGTTCCGACTATGCCGGCTCAGGCACCAAATACGAGATAGAGGGTGCCAATGTCTTTGTGATTGGTCGAGAAAAATCAGCGGGTGATTGCCACAGGTAGGATGGCTGAGTAAGCGGTGGATTGTAACCCCACATACAGAGGTTTGAGCCCTCTTCTTGCCAAGTTCTGGGGTGTTACCACGTCAGATTGCAAATCTGAAGAAGCAGACCAACGTCTGCCGGGACTTTCCCCCGCTTCCCCGCGCTACAGCGGGGGAAAGTAGATAGATGCTCGCTGGTTTGAGTGCTTAGCTGTTAACTAAGAGTTTAAAGGATCGAGGCCTTTCTGTCTAGAAAAGGTCTTAGCTTAATTAAAGTATTTGTTTTGCATACAGAAGATGTGGGGTAGTATCCTGCAGATCTTATCAGAGGCTGGAGGACTTTCACCTCCGCTGAGGGCTTTGAAGGCCCTTGGTCTAGTTTATCCTAAGCCTCTAAAGGGACAATAAAGCCAAGGTTGCGGGGGCTAAGGGCAAGAGTATGGCAGAGATTGTTGTTGAGATGGCGAGAGGAAGAGTGGATATTGTTGTCCGCAGTCGTCAGGGGGTTGTAGCGTTAAGATTGTTAGGTGAGATAGTTAAAGTTATTGCGTAGGATACTCGGAGATAGAAATAGAGACTAAGTAGTGCACTTAAGGCAGCAATTGAGGCAGTTAGGGGGATATCTTGCTTTGTTAGTTCTTGGAGAATTATTCACTTGGGTATAAATCCGGAGAGGGGAGGGAGACCTCCTAAAGAAAGAAGGATTAAAGGAGTAATTGCTGTGAGGGCAGGGGTCTTAGCTCATGAGGCAGCTAGTGTATTTACTGTCGTGGATGAGTTAGTTTTAAAAATTATAAAAGTTGAGAAAGTTATAGGAATATAAATTACTAAGGCTAGAAGGGCTAATTGTTGGTTAAATTGTATAACTAACATTATTCAGCCGAGATGTGCGATAGACGAGTAGGCCAAAATTTTTCGCAATTGGGTTTGGTTCAGGCCTCCTCAGCCTCCTACTAGGGTTGAGGTTACACCAAGGAAAGTAATTAAGCTAGAGTTTACGGGCATAATCTGGCATATTAAGATAAAGGGTGCTAACTTTTGTCAGGTGGACAGGATAAGTCCTGTTGTTAGGTCAAGTCCTTGGAGTACTTCTGGGAGCCAGAAGTGAACGGGGGCTAGGCCCATTTTTAAGGCTAAGGCTATAGTAAGTATGGAGGCCGGGAAAAAGTGAAGTTCGAAGTTAATGTCTCATTGTCCTGTGATTCATGCGTTAGTAGTGCTAGCAAATAAGATTAGGGCAGCAGCTGCTGCTTGAGTAATAAAATATTTTGTTGTAGCCTCTACTGCTCGTGGGTGATGATGCTGTGATATTAGAGGGATAATAGCTAGGGTACTAATCTCTAAGCCTATTCAGGCTAATAGCCAGTGGGAGCTTGCGAAGGTAAGTGTTGTACCTAGGCCCAGGCTTAATAAGAGGATAGAGAGAATAAAGGGGTTCATTAGCAAAGGAAGGAATTTAACCAACATGTTCGGGGTATGGGCCCAAGAGCTTATTTTAGCTGACTTTACTAGAAAGTGGTGTAGTGGAAGCACTAGGAGTTTTGATCTCCTGAGGATGGGTTCGAGCCCCCTTTTTCTAAGGAGTTGAAGGGACTTTAACCCTTATGATTCACCCTATCAAAGTGGTCCTTTACTTCAGGCACAACTCCGTTAGGCATGGGGTGGAAGTCCAGCGCATGCTGTAGAGAGGGAGAGATGTCAAATCACTAGGGCTAAAGTTAAAGGTAAAAAGTTTTTTCATACCAGATGTATTAACTGATCATAACGGAAACGGGGGTAAGATGCTCGTACTCAGAGGAAAACCATAGATAATAGAGCTGCTTTAGTTATAAGAGTTAAGGATGTAAACTCGGGCATTGTAGTGGAGTAGGAGGACCCTAAAAATAAGACGGCTGATAGGGTGTTTATAAGGAGGATGTTGGCGTATTCTGCTAGAAAAAATAGTGCGAAAGGGCCTCCTGCGTATTCTACATTAAACCCGGAGACAAGCTCAGATTCTCCTTCTGTTAAATCAAAAGGGGCCCGGTTTGTTTCTGCTAGTGTAGAAATATATCATATGGCAGCGAGGGGCCATGCTGGGAGAGCAAGTCATGTTGCTTCTTGAGTTGTACTAAATGTTTGTAGTGTGAAACCACCTGAAAAAATAATAACGCTAAGTAAAATTAAGCCGAGGCTAACTTCATAGGAAATAGTTTGGGCAACGGCCCGGAGGGCCCCTACTAGGGCGTACTTAGAATTTGAAGCCCATCCGGAGCCTAAAATTGAATAAACGGCGAGGCTTGAGAGGGCAAGTACAAATAAAATACTTAGGTTTAGGTCAGCAACAGGGAAAGGCATAGGTATTGGGGCCCAGAGTGTTAATGCAAGGGTAAGGGCAAGTACTGGGGCAAAAACAAAGAGGAGAGGAGAGGCAGTAGAGGGGCGGATGGGTTCTTTAATAAATAATTTTACGCCGTCAGCAATTGGTTGAAGGAGCCCGTAGGGCCCGACAATATTGGGCCCTTTTCGTAGTTGTATGTAGCCTAGGACCTTGCGTTCAATCAGGGTTAAGAAAGCAACGGCTAGAAGGACGGGCACTATATAAATGAGCGGGTTGAGGATATAGCTAACCACGATGTTGGTCATAGTTAGAGAGAGGACTTGAACCTCTGTAGAAAGGGCTTAGGCCTTTTGCACTGTCCGGGCTCTGCCACTCTAACACGCCCATTCTTTTTGGGGTTTTTATAAGCCCCCTTATCCGCTTTATTGGGTTTCAGCGGTTAGGGGAGGGGCGTGCTTTAGGCATAGGCCCCCTTTTTCCGGTCCTTTCGTACTGGAAAAGAGCTTGTCATAGATAGAAACTGACCTGGATTACTCCGGTCTGAACTCAGATCACGTAGGACTTTAATCGTTGAACAAACGAACCCTTAATAGCGGCTGCACCATTAGGATGTCCTGATCCAACATCGAGGTCGTAAACCCCCTCGTCGATATGGGCTCTGAGAGGGGATTGCGCTGTTATCCCTAGGGTAACTCGGTTCGTTGATCGGTTATACCGGATCAGAAAAGTCAGAATTTCTGTTACTTGGAGTAGAGGCTCTGAGTATTAGGGATAATATCCCCGGTCCACATGGGGGTTGTGTTTTACCCCGCGGTCGCCCCAACCAAAGACACTTCAGTAAATATCACTAAGTTTTCGCTGTTATCATAGCATATTAAACGTGACTTACTTTAGGTCTAAAGCTCCATAGGGTCTTCTCGTCTTATGTAATCATCCCCGCCTCTGCACGGGGAGGTCAATTTCATTGACTGGAGATGGGAGACAGCTAAGCCCTCGTGATGCCATTCATACAGGTCTTCATTTAAAAGACAAGTGATTACGCTACCTTCGCACGGTTAAAATACCGCGGCCGTTAAACTTATAGTCACAGGGCAGGCGGGACCTCTCATATTTTGGGGGCAAGAGGCGATGTTTTTGGTAAACAGGCGAGGCTTGTGTTTGCCGAGTTCCTTCCTTCTCTTTTAGTCTTTCCTTTAGGCACTCCTGTGTGGGGTTAACGATACAAAATAGGTGTATTTCTTGTTTTTTTAGCCTATTTCCCTCTGGGTTTGGGGTCGGTTAATAGTCGGTGGGAGGTCCGTTCCGACTTACACATGTGCTAGGAGAAGAATTAAATTCTTCTTATTACTCATTTTAGCATAATTGTTCTTATGGGGGCATAAGACAGCCTGGTAAGGGGCAGGGAGGGAGATGTAATATCAGTATATGAGGATATTGGCTAATTTGAGCTTTAACGCTTTCTAGTAAGATGGCTGCTTTTAGGCCCACTTAATTTGAAATCCTTGGGTAATATGATCTTGGGTCACCTGATAAAGTTGTTTCTTCTATCAAAAGGGCTGTACCCCTTTTGATTAACGCCTTTAGTTTCCTTAATCAATTTTAGCGTAAGCATAGGTGAGGGGGGAAAGACTTAAAGGGCTGAACTCCTATTCATTTCACAGGCAACCAGCTATAACTGGGCTCGGTAGGTTTGTCACCTCTACTCAAAGCTCTTCCCACTCTTTTGCCACAGAGACGGGTTTGCCCTTTATAGGCTGTCTTGGAGTAGCTCGCTCAGTTTCGGGGTTACAAACTAAAGGGCTCTTTGCTTGTAGTTTTCTTGCTAAATCATGATGCAAAAGGTACGAGTGGTAAACTCTGCTGCTTGGCGCTTAAATGGTTTATTTCATTTCTTTTTCAGCGTTCCCTTGCGGTACTTTATCTGTTGCTCTTTTTTCCTTTTCTGTCGCCCGTACTTAGGGGGTAAAATGATTTGTTTAAGTTTATTATGAGTTTTTAAATCCATAATAGTAAAAATTTTTATTTTGAGGCTAGCTGTTAGGCATCAGGGCAGTCCGATTTGCACGGACGACTTCTCGGTGTAAGGGAGATGCTTTACTAACTTGGCTATGCTCTGGTTCATCCAAGCGCACCTTCCGGTACGCTTACCATGTTACGACTTGCCTCCCCTTATTATAAAAAGCATTTTAGGTAATATCTAGGGTTTATTTGGAGAGAGTGACGGGCGGTGTGTGCGCGCTTCAGGGCCGTTTTCAGTGGGGCACTCTAGTCCCTACTTACTGCTAAATCCTCCTTCAGGTAATTTTTTCAAATTACAATTCGTATTCTCTGTGATAGAGAATGTAGCCCATTTCTTCCCATCCCATTCGCTACACCTCGACCTGACGTTTTTGGCTTTGCCATTTATGCTTACTATTTTTCCTTCACAGGGTAAGCTGACGACGGTGGTATATAGGCGGGGGAAACAAAGGATGGTGAGGTTAAACGGGGGTTATCAGTTCTAGAACAGGCTCCTCTAGGGGGGTCTAAAGCACCGCCAAGTCCTTTGGGTTTTAAGCTATTGCTCGTAGTTCCCAGGCGGATGGTTTGGGTATAAAACCATCGATGTTAACGACCATACATAGTGGGGTATCTAATCCCAGTTTGTTTTATGGCTTTCGTGGAATCAGAGGTTTTAGGGCAACTTTCGTGGTTGTTCTTCGTGGCTTCGAATGCGTATAACTGCTTTGAAGCTGTTCGGCCATATTTTTCTCTTATTTTCTTAACCACGCTTTACGCCGTTTTTCATCAATTTGGGCCTCTCGTATAACCGCGGTGGCTGGCACGAGTTTTACCGGCCCTCTTTCCCTTAACTAAGTCAAGTTTTCACTTATGGCTTAAATTTTATCACTGCTGAATACCCGTAGGGGTGTGGCTAAGCAAGGCGTTGTGGGCTAGTAAACTATTGATGTGCCTGATACCTGCTCCTTAATTCCGGGCGGGACATTAAGGGCATTCTCACGGGGAGGCGGAGACTTGCATGTGTAAATCAGGGTACAATTGATAGTAAAGTCAGGACCAAACCTTTGTGCTTTCGGGACTTTCTAGGGCCCATCCTAATATCTTCAGTATTAAACTTTAATTAAGCTACGATAGC